GATTGGATCCATATGCTTATTCCGATAGGAAATGCAATATTCAAATGGACTTTTCATCGAATGACTACTCATCCATTTTATTTTCATTCAAATAGGGGACAGGAAAGCTCTATGGAAAAATGTTGGTTCAATTCGATGTTGTCTAACGAGGAGTTAGAACACAGGTGTGGGCTAAGTAAATCAATGGACAGTTTTGGTCCTATTGGAAATACCAACGGAAGTGAGGACCCCCTTATAAATGATATGGAGAAAGACATTCCTAGGGGGGGTAGTGACAGTTCTAGTTGCGGTAATCTTGATCATTTATTCGGTGTCAGGGGCATTCGGAGTTTCATCTCTGATGACACTTTTTTAGTTAGGGATAGTAATGGTTATATATATTCCATATATTTTGATATTGAAAATAATCTTTTTCATATTGACAATGATCGTTCTTTTATGAGTGAACTAGAAAAAGAACTTTCGAGTTATCTGAACTCTAATTATATGAATAATGGGTCTAAGAGTGACAATCACTACTATGATCGTTACATGTATGATACTCAATATAGTTGGACTAATCATATTAATAGTTGCATTGACAGTTATCTTTGTTCTGAAATCAGTATTGATAGTTACATTTCAAATGGTATCGACAATTACAGTGACAGTTACATTTATAGTTACATTTGTAGTGAAAGTCTAAATAGTAGTAACAGTGGGAGTTCCGGTCTAAAAACTAGCACGAATAGCAGTGATTTCAATATAAGAATAAGATATAATGATCTCGAGATAAATAAAAAATACAGGATTTTGTGGATTCAATGTGAAAATTGTTATGGATTAAATTATAAGAAATTTTTTAGGTCAAAAATGCATATTTGTGAACAATGTGGATATCATTTGAAAATGAGTAGTTCAGATAGAATCGACCTTTCGATTGATCCGGGCACTTGGGATCCTATGGATGAAAATATGGTCTCTATGGACCCCATTGAATTTCATTCGGAGGAGGAACCTTATAAGGATCGTATCGATTTTTATCAAAGAAATACAGGATTAACTGAGGCTGTTCAAACAGGCATAGGTCAACTAAATGGTATTCCCATAGCAATAGCGGTTATGGATTTTCAGTTCATGGGGGGTAGTATGGGATCTGTAGTAGGCGAGAAAATTACCCGTTTGGTCGAGTATGCTACTCATAGATCTCTACCTGTTATTATAGTGTGTGCTTCCGGAGGAGCACGCATGCAGGAAGGAAGTTTGAGCTTGATGCAAATGGCTAAAATATCTTCCGCTTCATATAATTATCAATCAAATAAAAAGTTATTCTATGTATCAATCCTTACATCTCCTACAACTGGTGGTGTGACAGCAAGTTTTGGTATGTTGGGAGATATCATTATTGCCGAACCCAATGCCTACATTGCATTTGCGGGTAAAAGAGTAATTGAACAAACATTGAATAAGACAGTACCTGATGGTTCACAAGCGGCTGAGTATTCATTCCATAAGGGATTATTCGATTCAATCGTACCGCGTAATCTTTTAAAGGGCGTTCTGAGTGAGTTATTTCAGCTCCACGGTTTCGTTCCCTTGAATCAAAATTCAATCAAGTAGAACATTAAGTTCATTTATTTTATTTGTGACAAACAAGTCTTTAGTTTATCGAACTAAAAGTAAAAACAAGAAGAATGGGGTTTTCTTTGGTCACAGAGGATCTAATTGTAGGAAGAATCATAAGTTTCGGATAATTACTTTAAAATTTGCCTCCCGATCCATTTTCTTTTTACCTATATTAATGATTAGTAATCATGAACTCTCTATCAACAGGATAAAAGAGCTAATTCCTCTTTTCCCAAAATTAGGAAAATAAAAAGCATTTTATGCCCCCCTCCTACGTATGTATATATAATTATATAATTCAAATTCAAATAATGCAAATCCAGAAAATATAGAATGTAAATCTTGCATATTTCTATATTTCCCGAGAGCCGCCCATTTTTACTAAGAATCCCTGGCGGATCGGATTCTAACGAATCCTTCGAGAATTCACAAGAAACTCCTTTTTTATTAGAAGATAAGGACAGGAGAATAATAATTAAAGTGCATTATCATACATATATTTCATATAGAAAGGTGAATGGGTACATTTATTTAGTTCTCGATTCCTTGCACTTATTCTATACTTATAATAGATATACTTATCATAAGATATCTTTATAACAGGTACAAATATTAAATCGAGGTACCCATTCTATGATAACTCTCAACTTACCCTCTATTTTTGTGCCTTTAGTGGGCCTAGTATTCCCGGCAATTGCAATGGCTTCGTTATTTCTTCATGTTCAAAAAAACAAGATTGTCTAGATCTGATGGAACCAAATCTCATGAATTTTTTGCAAGACTTGGCTTTGGATCATAATACGGATATCTATTTAGTAGAATATGGTACAGGCTTCCTTCGAACATAAATGAAAGAGCTGTTATGCATGCGGAAACATGATATATGAGTAAAATTTTTCTAACGATTTTAAAATAGATCAGGGTCAGCAGATGTCTTAAATGGAAAATGGAAAGTCAATGTATCCATATGTAGGTAGATATCATAGTGGGATTATATGAAGTGGGTTTTCTTATTTTATATCTAACCAATTCGATGAATTACTCCTAATGGTTCACATCATAATAGTGCTAGTTGATGAGAGTTACTTCGGGAACAAAACAAAAAAAAAAAGGGGGGGTAAAGTCAAATTTATTTGAGTTATTCTCTCAATTCCAATAAAATGTAACTGGATCTAGTATGAACTGGCGATCAGAACGTATATGGATAGAACTTATAACGGGGTCTCGAAAAACAAGTAATTTATGCTGGGCTTTTATCCTTTTTTTAGGTTCACTAGGATTCTTATTGGTTGGAATTTCCAGTTATCTTGGTAGGAATCTGATATCCTTATTTCCGTCTCAGCAAATTCTTTTTTTTCCGCAAGGGGTCGTGATGTCTTTCTATGGGATCTCGGGTCTGTTCATTAGCTCCTATTTGTGGTGCACAATTTCGTGGAATGTAGGTAGTGGTTATGATCAATTCGATAGAAATGGAGGAGTAGTGTCTATTTTTCGTTGGGGATTTCCTGGAATAAATCGTCGCATCTTCCTTCGGTTCCTTATGAGAGATATCCAGTCGATCAGAATAGAAGTTAAAGAGGGTCTTTATCCTCGTCGTGTCCTTTATATGGAAATAAGAGGCCAGGGAGCAATTCCACTGACTCGTACTGATGAGAATTTGACTCCACGAGAAATTGAACAAAAAGCTGCAGAATTAGCCTATTTCTTGCACGTACCAATTGAAGTATTTTGAAATGCACTGAAGAATGAATGCTTTCTCAGCATGAAGGAAGGAACTAAAGACTCATTCTTTTTATATAAACTTAACTGAAGTTTCTTCAGAACACTCATTCAAGCAAAAACAGACGCATACGGAACAACTCTAAAACGAAGCAGTTTTTTTTGTTTACAAAAATGATTTTTTATGTATATGGAAATCAACTGAATTCTTTCATACTAGTAACAAGTCTAATAAGTATGGATTCCGCATGTATATGAGAACATTTCAAAATAAAGGATGAATCACTTATTTTGAATTGATACGTTAAATACAGATGGATCATATCTTGTAAATTATCTCTCTTTTCTTTTGTCAATCGATGTTTCTTTTTATCCTTTCTTTTGCCGTTTGATGAACAAACGATTGGATCTTTTATATTTATTATATTTATAAAAGGGAACCATCGAATTTCTCTCTTGTTTTGCCACCTATTTTTTATTTCATCATCACATCAATCAATATTCTTCAGAAATTTTCCTTATTTATTCCTGGGCTATGGGTAGCCAGTGAAACTTTTAGAAATATTCGATCTAAGGGGAGTTCTTTCGTCTCGAAATCCGAATGATATTCATTACTTAAAGTGACGCTTTCGAGCATTCATCCAAAGGATGCAATTACTTCGAATTTGACCAATTGAGATACCTGGAAACAATATTTGATTCTTTCTTGGTTCGAAGAGGTCCTTATTCTTTTGTCTTTCTATTTCTATATTTTTCTAGATCCAAGGGCAATTAATTACAAAAAAAAAAAAATAAAAAAAGAGGAAAGAGATCCATAGGTTCGATACCTTGTTATAGAACTCATGCTTCATAGAAATATCAGATCGGATAGAGTCGACGAATGAGATGAGGTGGGTTCATTAAGAATGCATAGATGAAAAATGCCAAAAACAAAAGCATTCACTCTCCTCCCATATCTTGTATTTATAGTATTTTTGCCTTGGTGGATCTCTCTCTCATTTAAGAAAAGTCTGGAATCTTGGGTTACTAATTGGTGGAATACTAGACAATTCGAAACTTTTTTGAATGATATTCAAGAAAAGAGCGTTCTAGAAAAATTCATAGAATTAGAAGAACTATTCTTGTTGGACAAAATGATAAAGGAATACCCGGAGACACATATACAAAACCTTCCTATAGGAATCCACAAAGAAACGATACAATTGGTCAAGATGTACAATGAGGATCATATCCATGCCATTTTGCGCTTTTCCACAAATATAATATGTTTCGCTATTCTAAGTGGTTATTCTATTCTGGGTAATGAAGAACTTGTCATTCTGAATTCTTTGGTTCAGGAATTCCTATATAACTTAAGCGACACAATAAAAGCCTTTTCTATTCTTTTATTAACCGATTTATGCATCGGATTCCACTCGCCCCATGGTTGGGAACTAATGATTGGCTCTGTCTACAAAGATTTTGGATTTGCTCATAATGATCAAATTATATCTGGTCTTGTTTCCACTTTTCCAGTCATTCTGGATACAATTTTAAAATATTGGATCTTCCGTTATTTAAATCGCGTATCCCCGTCACTTGTAGTGATTTATCATTCAATGAATGACTGAAGAATGATCCACTGATATTAATACAATCATAATGTTTGTTATTTTGTACATAAACAAAACATTCAA